AACCCAACCCCAACAAAATAGCAAACTGAAATCTTTTGACCCTCTCCAAGAAACACGGCATAGATGTTTGGGCAATATTCCCTTTTGAGAGAAGGGTTCAAGACCTCTTTCCGAGAAAAGTTCAAAAACATCTGCCCTTTCTCAACGCATTTCTTTCGATTTCGACAAGGATTCTGTTTTTTCCTCTTTTTGGACGGTAACGCTTTTTCATAACATAGAATCAAAAGCAAACCCATGTTTGGATTGAAATCGGGAGACTCATGCAAGTTCTCTCTTTCGGAATTCGATAAAGCAATATCAGAAAGAGGGTCACAAGAAGTTCTTTCAAAATGGACCCTTTGTCCCTCTGTTTCAAAAATGTCTGGAAAGGGTTCGACCCACGGATCGGATCCATTGGGAAATGGAAAGATCTGTACAAGTTCTATCTCTCGTCATCACTTTGTGGAAAATCATTCGGTATGAATAGGGGCGACACCTCCGACTCGATTGGTAAAAGAGTACCACCTCTCTCCAACATGTTTTTTTTTGACCGCCGCACAAAGCAGCAATTTTTTTATTGCGAAGGAACAAGAGATTCAGGAATTGTCCATACAAAAAAGCAGAACTATGGATAGGAGCCTTTTCCACAAGAAAGGGGAATCTTTTGTTACAAGAAAAAGAGAAGTAATGTGGATTATTCAAGAATCAAAGTCTTTTTGCTTTAGAAAAAGAAGGTATCCATGAACTTCGATGCAATGCTTGCACGGGATTCAGCCGATTGTCTTGATTGTCGAATAGCATTGCGAAATATCCGTATTAGCAAAGGATTTTCGGCGATTCGGTCTAGTATGGGAGGGGTCCATCTTTGAAATCTTATCGAACAAGAGTGGCGATATTCTTCCTCCGCTTTTGGATTTTTGAGAAGTCTCATGATCATCCAATAAGAAATGTTGCAAATGAATGATTTGAAGACCTAATTGATTCTAAGAGAGGATTGAAGCGTTCATCCGTTGGACCCTTGCATTCCTAGAGGCGGGTCGCGGACCTATGAATGGGGATATTCCCGCAACTGCCAAAGAATTTGGGAACTCGCTTAGACAAAAACCAAAGAAACTTCGAAAAAATAGGAAACTTGGACAAAAAGAAAGGAAGTGATTTGTCCAAAAATGAGCGAACTCACGTGTACAAAAAGAAAGCACGTCGCTTCGACTTAGTCAAGGCCTTTTTATCAAGAAACATAGACCAATCAATCGAATATTCATATTGATGGAATCACCCCAAGACTCCTTCAAAACGGATCTTCCTCACTTGAAAATGGCTCTTCCGCTCCGAAACGAAAGGGTCCAACTGTTCCTGAAAATTCTTGCCCTTCTTATACCCTTTGTCTCTCTATGCATTATAGGGTTCCGACTCACAGACCTCTGGATAAAAAGAGGAGGCTCGAATCATTTCTTTGTACCCCTTTTTGAAACTCGAGAAATGTTGGTTCACTACCTATTTCATTCTAGGCCTATGATTGAGAGTCTCATTGAAAAGGCGAAAGTAGAAATTTCTTTTTTGACTCATCTCATCCGTAGATAGGAATCCCTGACCCAAGGGTTGTTTTTGATCCAACCCGCAGGAATCCATAGAAAAGAAAAATCCCTTATGATACACCAGACCCGGCTCGGTTATTGATAGAGTGAATAGATGTGCCCTTTCTTGAAATCTCTCTTCGGATTCACGCAGTCTAACGTGTCTCCCCTCCCTACTCCGGTCATGAAATAGAGTAAAGAAAAAATCTATTTTTTTGATTTGACGATCGCCTGAAAGGGGCAAAAGAAGGATCTTTCTTTCTTCAACAATTTCGAATCTCTAGTGAACCTCTCAGTCTCAGTAGGATTCGGAAGCTCTGTCAGAGAAAAAAGAGGGAGGGGATCTTCTCCGATTGCCAAGAAATTCTTTGATTTCTTGCTCTCTTCCTTCCAAGGAAGGATGCCAAAGAATTGATTCTTCTTTTCTTTCGTTCTTTCCTCTGATCAATGTGGGAGATTCTGAATCCTCATTACTAATAAAGTCAAAATGCTCTCTGAATTGAGCGGGCGACCCCTCCAATTGGCTAGAATCCGTTCCTTAGAACGCGAACGAACCCCGATCTTGTGGAATTATAGTGAATATTGGAAGATCCGTTCCGTACCTGGGATCCTTGGTTACCAACCACACGTTGTCGAACCCAATCCAATTATCTCTCAATATGTTCCTCAAAAAATCTCCGATTCGTGCGAATCCTTCCCCCGGCCCCCTTCTCTAAGAAAGACGATCCAACAATTCCCGCGCGTCCTCCTTGCGGATCGGAGCGTGTTGGGTAGGGTCTTACAAAACAAAAGGAAACTCCATCTATTGGGTATTTGGATCTTTCACGGAGATCTCAATTACAGCGATGTTTTGATTAGCTATCTTCGAACTAGAATCCCTGATCCAGCTCCTCTGAGCCCCACTTAGATTCCGGCATGCTGCACTTTTGCGCTCTCGGGATAGCCCAAGCGTTCTCCTTCGGATCCAGCCAGGAAAAGTATCTCCGGGATCTTTTTTCCTTTTGGAAGATAGATTGTCGGAAGAATGCACCTATTGATATTGGAAAACTCGCCAGACTCTTCCAATGTATCACTGCTATGTCCAATGGGATTCATGGAGAGCGGAAAAAGCCCCGTCAAATCAAGCTTTTTTTGCTCTTCCGGTAGAGAAGGAATGTTGCTAAAAAAGGAATCCGCCTCTCCTGGAATTCAAAAAGAAAAAAGACTTTTGGAAGAGCAAAGGGCATAAAAAGGAAATGGATTTGATTCCATAATGAATGACGCTAGTGTACTTGGATGGGGTAGTGTAACCGTGTCATGTTTTTCTTCATCGATTCATAGAATAGCAGCCCTTGATTCGATCCATAGATATCTCTTATTAGTATTATGACAAAAGCCCCGTTTTTTCTTATCATCTTTCTTCTTTTGACAGGATCTTTCCTATTACGTAAATCCCGTACCTGGGATCTTTCTCAATTCGAAACTACAGGATTTGAGCCCTAAAAAAAAAGACCTCCCCAATTGCATTGATATATCCTAAAGATTTTCTTTCAATTGGAATTTGGTTATTCACCATGTACGAGGACCCCCGCTAAGCATCCATGGCTGAATGGTTAAAGCACCCAACTCATAATTGGCGAATTCGTAGGTTCAATTCCTACTGGATGCACGCCAATGGGCCCCTCCCATAAGTCTTGTCTACCACTACCAAGAAGTCTATTGGAATTGGCTCTGTATCGCAATCTCATCACCGAGGGATAGCAAATGGGTATGATATATTCATATCATAACATATGAACAGTAAGAACTCGGATTCTTATGGAGACTCGAATAGAACTCATAGGGAAGAAAATCAATTTATGGATGGAATAAAAAAAGGAGCACTTACAGCCAATGGAATCAAAAACGGAGGACTTACAGCCAAAAGTTTTCGGTTATGGTTGCAAAATCAATATACTTATAATGTTGAATCCGGATTCACGAAAAGAGAAATCAAATATTGGGTCGAACTCCTCTTTGGTGTCAAGGTAATAGCGATGAATAGTCATCGACTCCCGGGAACGCGTCGAACTCCTCTGGGACGCAGAATGGAGTACAAACGTATGATCATTACGGTTAAACAGGGTGATTCCCTTCCATATCTTATCATAGATGATACCGAAAATGAAATGAACAAAAAAGAATTAATGGCTTCGCAAAGGAAAGATGAAGGCATAGAAGTTAACAAATCCAATTCTACCCCAATGACACGAACTGCAGTCGCAGACAGTCAAGTCAAATCCAATCCACGCAATCATTTGATCTATGGACGCCATCATTGTGGGAAAGGTCGTAATGCCAGAGGAATCATTACTGCAGGGCATCGAGGAGGAGGTCATAAGCGTCTATACCGTCAAATTGATTTTCGACGGAACGAAAAGGGCATAGACGGTAGAATCGTAACCATAGAATACGACCCGAATCGAAATGCATCCATTTGTCTCATACACTATGGGGATGGTGAGAAGAGATATATTTTACATCCCAGAGGGGCTAGAATTGGAGATACCATTCTTTCTGGTACAGGAGTTCCTATCAAAATGGGGAATGCCCTACCTTTGAGTGCGGTTTGAACTATTGATTTACGTAATTGGAAGTAACCAATTAGGTTGCGGACGAAACCTAGAAATCGATCACTGATCCAAGAGGAAGCCCTCGAGAGGATAGACCTCAACAGAAAACTGAAGAGTAGCGACAGCAAGTGATTGCGGGCAGTAGTTCCTTGTATCAAATTATGGACTCGAGAAATTTCGTAATATGGAGAAGACACAGTTGTTTCAAACAATGACAGAAGGGCCCCTTCTTTCAAAGAGAGAAGGAGATAAGTACGGGTTATTCACATTTCATTTGATGGTCAAAGGCGAATTGAAAGCGAAGCAGTGGTAATTCTAAGGATGCCCCGGAGTCGAAAGAGTCTCCTACGTTACCCGCAATATGTGGAAGTATCCACGTAATTACATAGAGTCATTCGGTCTGAATGCTACATGAAGAACATAAGCCAGATGAGGGAAGGGGAAGACCTAGGATGTAGAAGATCATAGCCTGCGTGATTCGGAGTTGGCAGATTTGGATTCTTAGCTATCCACTCATGGGGTAAGGATATTTCGAAGAATTGATGATATGTAGAAGATCCACCTCTATCGATAGCATCATCTACATCCCGAAAGCCGTATGCTTTGGAAAAAGCTTGTACAGTTTGGGAAGGGATTCCTTGTGATTGAGCAACAAGAAGAATCTACTTCAACCAAGATACCTTTAGGCACGGCCATACATAATATCGAAATAACACCTGGAAAGGGTGGGCAATTCGCTCGAGCCGCGGGTGCTGTAGCGAAACTGATTGCAAAAGAGGGCAAATCGGCGACACTAAAACTGCCTTCTGGGGAGGTCCGTTTGATATCCCAAAGCTGCTCAGCAACAGTCGGACAAGTGGGCAATGTTGGAGCAAAGCGGAAAGATTTGGGTAGAGCTGGCTCGAAGCGTTGGATAGGGAAGCGTCCTGTAGTAAGAGGAGTGGTTATGAACCCTGTCGACCACCCCCATGGGGGGGGTGAGGGGAGAGCCCCAATTGGTAGAAAACAACCCGCAACCCCATGGGGGTACCCTGCGCTCGGAAGAAGAACGCGAAAAAGGAAGAAATATAGCGAGAATTGGATTCTTCGTCGCCGTAGTAAATAGGCGAGCGGTCTCCTTTTTTCATCGTTGTTCAAAAAGGAGTTTCCATTTTCCTAAATTCCAAAAATGAAACCTTTTTTCTTTTATGAAACTATTCTTAATAAGAAGGAGGCATTTCCATTGTCCCGCTCATTTAAGAAAAACCCTTTTGTCGCGAATCATTTATTAAAAAAAATAGAGAAGCTTAACGCCAAGGGCGAGAAGGATTCCCTAAAAACTTGGTCGCGAGCATCCACCATTATACCTGCAATGGTCGGATACACCATCTATATACATAACGGCAAAGTTCATTTTCCTATTCCTATAACAGACTATATGGTAGGGCATAAATTAGGAGAGTTTGTCCCGACTCGAAGTTTTAATAAAGAGGATGTGAAAAGCAAAAGCGATACGAAATCGCGTCGTTAATAATTTGAAAAATGAATATAGATAATTGTCCTTGATGAGGCAGAGGGAGAGGTCCACTTTATGAAAAAAAAAAAGACGAAGCGGTATCCAGAAGTGTCGGCTTTGGGTCACTCTATTTCGATGTCTGCTAACAAAGTGAGAAGGGTGATTGATCGGATTCGTGGACGTTCCTATGAAGAAACAGTTATGCTACTAAGATGCATGCCTTATCGAGCATGTTTTCCCATTTTGAAAGTCATTGCTTCCGCAGCAGCAAATGGTATTCACAATCTGCATTTTGACCCAAAGAGTTTAATCATTAGTAAAGCCGAAGTGAATGAGGGTACTACTGTGAAAAAATTAAAACCTCGGGCGAAAGGCCGGGGTTACCCTATAAAAAGGTCCACTTGTCATATAACTATCGTATTAAGAGATGTGTCCTTAAACGAAGAACATGGGGAATACGTAAAACGTATTCGCCGACTGTATCCAACTAATCGGAAGGATACATCCGAAAACCGTGGGCGAGTACCACTCGCCTCGGGGAAACCCCGGGGCAAGCGAAATAAAATCAAAATAACCATACGGATATTGCACGGTAGGTATAATATGGATAATATGGGGAGTAGTGAGGGATTATGGGACAAAAAATAAATCCACTTGGTTTCAGGCTTGGTACAACACAAGAGCATCACTCTATTTGGTTTGAACAACCAAAAGAGTATTGTGAGGGCCTCCAAGAAGATCAAAAAATACGAGATTGCATTCAGAATTTTATAGACAATCGTAGGCGTAGGTTCCCCCCCACTATAGAGTTAATTTCACGTATACAGATTGAAAAAGGAACGGATTTGGTTCACGTAATAATCTATATGGGATTCCCCTCGTGGCCAAAAGAAGAGAAACCCCGCAAAAGAAAGAAAAAGAAAAAGCAAAGCAACCAGTTAAAGGAAAAGGAAATCGAGAAGTTAAAGATAAAGAAAATCGAAGAGTGGGAAAGGGAAACGGAAATCAAAAAGTTAAAGGAAAAGGTCGAAAAAGTACTTCACGGCGGAAAACGAAAATTCCACTTAAAGGAAAATGTCAAACTTCAAGTACTTCGCAGCGGAAAACTCAACTTAAAAGAAAATGTCGAAAAAGTACTTCACGGCGAAAAACGAAAACTCAAGATTTCTATTTTTGCACTTGAAAAGCCTGATGGGGACCCTACTATTCTTGCCGCATTTTTCGCCAACCAATTAAAGAGCCGAATTCCATTTCGCAAAGCAATGCAACAAACGATGAAAAGGGCCGAAGAAGAGGGACGTGCAAGAGGAATTCAAGTACAACTTGCAGGACGTATTGAAGGAAAAGAAATTGCACGTGTCGAATGGCTTAGAAAGGGCAGAGTTTCTCTCCAAACGATTCGTAGGAAAATTGATTTTTGTTCCACTACGGTTCGAACGATCCACGGGGTCTTAGGCATCAAAATTTGGCTATTTGGAATGGAAGCAAAAAGGAAACCCTAAAAATGGACCTGTCCTTGCCCTCTAGACTGTCCAACGACCTATCCAATGATAGAAGAAAAAGGAACCCATTCTTTGACTCTTTTCAAAAAAGGAAGAATCTCTCTTTATAGGATTGAATAAAAATTCGATGAAATCCTTTGATATCATTTTTATGCTTAGCCCCAAAAGAACGAAATTCCGAAAAGAACAGAGAGGAAGAATGAGAGGAGTAGCCTCTCGAGGCAGTTGTATTTCTTTCGGTAGATATGCTCTTCAAGCACTCGAACCGGCTTGGATCACATCTCGACAAATCGAAGCAGGTCGGCGAGCAATGACAAGAAACGTACGCCGCGGTGGAAAAATATGGGTGCGTATATTTCCAGACAAACCGGTTACAGTAAGATCTGCAGAAACCCGTATGGGTTCGGGGAAAGGATCCCCCGAATATTGGGTAGCTGTCGTTAAACCGGGTCGAATACTTTATGAAATGGGCGGAGTGGCCGAAAATATAGCCAGAAAGGCGATTGCAATAGCTGGGTCCAAAATGCCTATCCGCACTCAATTCATTATTTCGGACTCGGAATAAGGAGGGATCAGGATCTCGAACCAAAAGAAGGAAGCCTTGGGGATAAAAAAAAGAATTGCAAGTTTTTTGGACAAAGAATACTTTTTTTATTTGGACTGCACCCTTTTCATTGAAAAAGCCGACGTAAAAGAAAAGTGATATGATTCAAGCTCAGACCCATTTGAATGTGGCGGACAACAGCGGTGCCCGGCAACTGATGTGCATTCGAATCATAGGAAGGAGTAATCGACGATATGCTCATATCGGAGACGTTATTGTTGCTGTGATTAAGGAAGCAGTGCCAAAAATGTCTCTAGAAAGATCCGAAGTGGTCAGAGCTGTAATTGTCCGTACCTGTAAAGAACTCAAACGTGATGACGGGGTAATAATACGATATGATGATAATGCTGCCGTTGTCATTGATCAAAAAGGAAACCCAAGGGGAACGCGCGTTTTTGGTGCAATCACCCACGAATTGAGACAGAAAAATTTCACCAAAATAATTTCACTAGCGCCTGAAGTCTTATAAGAAGTTTTGAAAAAGCAAACGAGTCTATCGTATTGAAAGAAAAAGGATTCACCAGCCTAGTAGATTGTGGCTCACCCATATATCCTTCCCCAATCATAAAGAAAAAAAAAAGGAACATGTTGATTATATCCAAATTCGAGGGTAAGAAGAGTTTTCCGTTATCATGAGCCAGGACACTATTTCGGACATATTAACCTGTATACGCAATGCCGACATGGCGAAAAAAGAGACGGTTCGAATAGGATTTACTAACATCGCCGAAAAGATAGTGAAAATACTTTTACGAGAAGGATTTATCAAAAACACAAGGAAACATCGGGAAAACCAAAAATCCTTTTTGGTTTTAACACTAGTCCATAAAAGGAGTAGGAAGGAAAATTATATAAGGAATAGGAATAAGAGCTCGAGAACCCCCTTCCATTTAAAACGGGTCAGTCGACCCGGTCTGCGAATCTATTCTACCTATCAAAAAATTCCTAGGATTTTGGGCGGGAGGGGGATTGTAATTCTTTCAACTTCTCGAGGTCTAATAACAGACCGAGAGGCTCGGCTAGAAAGAGTGGGTGGAGAAATTTTGTGTTATATATGGTAATGCTTAGGATAGACAAATGGAATCGGGAGGACCTTACTGCGCAATAGATCGCTTTTTTCTCTGCTAAAAAAAAAACTCTTTGATGCTCAGAACGTGAGGCAATTCATAGAAAAAAGGATCCCTCTAATTTCTCACACGTTTTCCAACGCGAAGTTTGGGGTACACTTAGATAACGGAGATTCCCTTTTAGCTCTTCTTTCAGGACGGAGATGGCAGAAATATATCGATATGTATAGATATCGCACGCGGAGAGAGAGTCAAGGTTGAAAGAAGTCGTGAGAACCCTGGCCGGTGGGGTCTCATTTATGGATTCGCCAGAACCGATTCGGATGAGGAAGGGTTCTTTTGAACTTGAGCACTCCTTTCGTGGGGATTTGAGACTGCAAATTTCACGAAACTTATTTTCTTTCAATTGCAAGAAGTGGATTCAAGGGTAAGAAATAAGAACTATGAAAATGGGGGCCTCCGTTCGTAAAATTTGTGAAAAATGCCGGCTGATACGTAGGAAGGGGCGAATTCGAGTAATTTGTTCTAACCCGAGACATAAGCAAAGACAGGGATAATATTTCGAAAAAAACGAAAAAACCTTTTGAAAGCTAAAAAGAAAAAGTCGGTTTTAACATGAGATGGATATATCCATATTTCGAGAACTTCCATTTATAAGACGAGAAAATATGGCAAAACCTAGACGAATCATTTATAATTATCGTTTACCTAGGAATAGTCGCACACGTTTGCGTAAGAATATACGTAAAATAACAAAGGGAATTATTCACGTTCAAGCAAGTTTCAGCAATACAATTGTTACTATTACAGACGTAGGGGGTCGCGTGGTTACTTGGTCCTCCGCCGGCGTTTGTAAATTCAAAGGTAGAAGAAGGGGGACACCCTTTGCGGCCCAAAGCACAACCCAAGATGCTCTGAAGCCATTGGTGAAGCAAGGTATGCGACGCGCGATTGTCCTGATAAAAGGGATTGGGCGTGGAAGAGATGCAGCATTACGAGCGATTTGTAAAAGCGGTGTACGCTTACACCTTATACGGGATATAACCCCTATTCCACATAACGGCTGTAGGCCGCCTAAAAAAAGGCGTACATAGAAAAAAACAAGAAAATTCAAGAGAAAGAAATAATTCAAGGATCTTATGAAAAAGAGGATTACGATGATTCGAGAAAAAGGAAGAGTCTCTACTC